TTGGAAAAGAACTAAGAAAACTCCTTAAAGAGAGAAAAGTAACTCTTTTATTTTATAGCGGGTCGACCCTAAAAAGAAGCGAAACTTATTGCTGCAATCTTAGTGTCGTTCGGTACAAACTTCGATGTCAACAAGCTCTTATTAGCAGGCCTGCGGGAGCGGTGAGAGAACTTTCCATCATTGGAAAACTGGTGGGTGCATTCCAGCCAGTCGTATTCCTCTTTTCTCTTTTGATCCACTTGCCCGGGAGGGAGTATTCTGGTTACGGCTAGAAAGTTTGCCCGGGAAGAAGCTTCGTAGTGGCATTCCTCCGACGAGCTACCGCCGAATAATAAAGCCCAAAAGCTTTTCACTATCAAAAAGAGGGCATATAGCCCGAGTCCTGAATACAGGAAAGACCGATTACGACTGTTGCAAGAGTTAATACCCTTTCCGAGGGAATCATACTTTTAGAAAAGGAATTCCACATAGCGAATGGTTAACTGCCAGCCTCTAACTCCTCCGTCTACCAGGAGGAGAGATCTTTCATAGCATATCGAAGAGACCAAGCACCGAGATGAGCCCAAAGCAAGCAACAAAGGATGACCGGGCGACTCTTCTAAAGCTTTGGCTTGCTTCTTAAGCCAATAAGTCCTGTGCCTGGTAGGTGAAATCCGTCTGCCCCTTACCTGTCCATTCAAGCCTTTCAATATCTCGTCTGGCCCTGTCTTCTGTCGTACTCTCCTCTATCGAGAATTGCTTTCTCGCAACTGTCCTGTGGAAAACGGATGACACTCTTCTGGTAGCCGTTGTTTGCTTCATGGGTTTCAGTATCCTTTGCTTGGTTAATTTCTTCCCGCTCTACTGACCTTAACTACTATACTAACTAATAAGGCAAGCTAAGGTTATGGAAGAACATTGTATTATTTTACGGTTGACCTGGAAGATTAAAGACCCATTTGCGTGCGCATCGAGTGATGATAAAGCTTGTCATCCCTCTAATGGTTGCCTCTAAGCACTTCGATTCTCTTTCCGTACTGCTGAGTAAGTAACTCTCTTCCCTAGTAGCTCATCCCGCTCATCTGCTAAAGCCAATTAGAAGGAAGCTAAGCAAAACCCCTTAAGAGCTAAAAGGAGAGTTAGCATAGACTTAGGCAAGAAGTCAAGAAGCTTTGGCAAGCTACATCTCAAAGAAAGAAGTCTAAGTCCCGGGGACTAGCGATAACAACGGACGTTAATGCTCTAGTTCTATCATCCGCTCTCTAAGGATAGGAACTTGTAGGGTTAACAACTCAGATAGGAATTCCAACTACAAACAAAATTCAGGACAGTGCAGACATCTCTCTGATAAAGAAGTTGCAGAGCGTTTCCCAGAATACGCTCCTATATACGCTGCAAAACTAGCTAGAGAAAGCCAAGACGTGACGGGTCGATGCTGGTAAATCTAGTACTCCTTCAGAGGCCATGCTCATGATGACAGAAATCATGAAAGAGCAAGGAGGTCGTGAGTAAAGGCGCAAATTGACCAAAGCTATTGAGAACTCAACTAAGGCTATTCAGGGATTCGAAAGAAGGAGGAAGATCATAACAAAGACGTACTTATGCGCCTTGAGAGGTTAAACGTGGACTCCCAACGGGGTTCAAAGGAATCTGAATTTGTTGTTGAACAACAAATCCCAAAGGAGTCTGAAAACATGTCCTGATGAAGAATTACGGATGGAGTCACCTCCTAAGAAGTCTGCAAGCCTCTTCAAAAGGGGATGGAACGCGTATTAGTTTTGTAGCAGCCAAGAGTACAGGCAAACTACCTGTTGGTGAAGCTACCATCCCTTCTAAAGAACAGATAGGTCTCACCTACGGACCGCTACTTCGTAGCCTTATGTGGCACCAACATTTAAGGAAACTCCTAAGAAGAATGGAGGGGTCAAGATCAATGAACCAGGGTCCAATTCTTCTGCTAAGAAGGACAAACAAGCAGTCAAGCCTCCTGTTGTTACTACTACTACTACGCCTAAGAAGATTCAAGTACCGAAGCTTGTTCCTGTCAAGAAACCAAAAGAGATGAGGGTGGCCTCTGATGATGAATATGATGATGAGTCAGAGCCTGAACCTGAAGAAGAGGTTCGACAACCTAAAGGAAATAGGGCTCAAAGAGTCAATGGACCTGCTCCTATGACTAGGGGTAGTAAGGCTGATTCAAGCTGCTGGTCAAGCTAATATTGCAAGGGAGCTATACCAACCTCCTCATCCATATGAAGTGGATCAATTAGAGTTCCCAAGACCAGAGCATAGGGTCTTTCCCTATGACTTATCCAAAGCTGCACAAATTTTTGATGAACTTATCGCTGCGAAGCCCGCTCAATCCCCAGTTATACAAAGACTTGCCTAAGCTGAAGGGGAAGAAGTTTTGCAAATTGCACAAAATGGACAGGCATCACACAAAAGATTGTGTTCAGCTCACTTCTCTAAACATGGTTTGATCAAGGCAAAATTTCAGGACAAAGAGAAGACAAGCCTCTGA